TTTTTAGTTTAATGGTTAAAACATACTCTTGATAAGGGTAAAATTTTAGTTCAATTCTAAAATAACCTAAAAAAAAGGCTTCCCTAATGATAAATTTGTCATTAGGGAAGCCTTTTTTTTAGGTTATTTTAGAATTGAACTAAAATTTTACCCTTATCAAGAGTATGTTTTAACCATTAAACTAAAAACCTTTTTTAAAATAATATTTAACTAATTTTACACTAATGTGTATTAGTATTATTTTTGTCTATAAAATTTTATTAATATATTAAAAAATATTTAATTATAGTTAATTATATATATAAATATTATTTTTTTTATAAATAATTCAACCTAATAGTTATTTTAATCCAACCGCACCTTCCAGTACGGTTACCTTGTTACGACTTCATCAAAATTGTATTATTATATATTATTATTTAACAATAATTTTTATATAATATAATACTTTTTAGATGTGACGGGCGGTGTGTACAAAGCTTAATAACTTATTCACCGCTATAATTCTAATTAGCGATTACTAGTGATTCCATCTTCATATAAATGAGTTTCAATTTATAATCTGAACTATAAATATATTTTAAATATTATATATAAATATAATAAATATATTGTAATATTCTATGTAACACGTGAGCAGCCCAAAATATAAGGAGCATAATGACTTGACGTAATCTTTATTATATATAAATTATATATTATAAAATATTTACATTTTATAAAAGGTTACGTTCGTTATAATACTAAAATTAACACTTCACAGCACGAACTGACGACAGCCATGCACTACCTATATATTTTATTAAAATATTAATTTCTTAATAATAAAATATTGTTAAATTTTGGTAAGGTTTATCGTGTTGCATCGAATTAAGCCACATGTTCCACCACTTGTATAAGCTCCCGTCAATTCCTTTGAATTTCATTCTTGCGAATATACTACTCAGGCGGAATATTTATCACGTTAGTTATTATATTTATAAAATTTTATAAATATAAAATATTCATAGTTTACAGCTAAGACTACTAGGGTATCTAATCCTATTTGCTACCTTAGCTTTCGTTTATAAGTGTCAGTAATTATATAGTATTATGCTTTCGCCTTTGATATTCTTTTTTGTATCATTGTATTTCACTACTCCTCAAAAATTTCTAAATACTTTTATAATACTCTATTATATTATTATTTATTTATTATTTAAATTTTAATTAAATATTTTAAAATAAAATTAATATAAAACCTAAAAACGCTTTACGCCTATTTAAAGTGAATAACGCTTGCATTTTCTGTATTACCGCTGCTGCTGGCACAGAAATTAGCCAATACTATTTTTTATTTTTATCAATATTTAAAAATAAAATATAAAGTTTACAATATTAAATTAATACTGTCTTCCTTTAAGAAATATTACTTTATCAAGCTTACGCTTATTGTAAAATATTCCCCACTGCTGATTTTTTTTAAAAATTTAGGCTTTATTTCAATCCTAATGTGATTGTACATTCGTTTAAAATCAATTTTTGATCATAACCTTGGTAATCTTTTAAATTACCAACTAGTTAATCAAATATAAATTTTATTTTAAATAATAATAATTTTTAATATAGTACAATTAATTAATTTTTTATAAAAATTGCGCATATAGATTATTATTTTTATATTATAATCTATTTAAAATTAAAAATTTATATATACTCACCTATATACTATGATATTATCATTAATTTGCATGTGTAATGTATATTTCTAGCGTTCATTCTGAGCTAGGATCAAACTCGCAATATAATAAAATATTTTATTTAAATAATTTATTAAACATTTATAGATATATATATGGAAATAAGTAGAATTGAACTACTATTATTATTTTGCAAAAATAAGATTTTACCATTAAACTATATTCCCTATTAATATATTATATTATATAATATAATAATATTCTTAATAGCTTAGTGGTTAAAGCATTCGGCTGTTAACCGAAAGATACTAGTTCAATTCTAGTTTAGGAAGTATATATAATAGTAAATAATATATGAATAAAGAGATTTGAACTCTTAATATTTTATATCTAAATTCTAAATTTAGTGCGTTTACCTATTTCGCCATATTCATTATATTTATTATAAATCTAGTAAGATTTGAACTTACATATAAAACTTAGAAGGTTTTTATTTTATCCATTAAATTATAGATTTATAAGTAATATTGGATTTGAACCAATGATCTTCTGTATGTAAAGCAGAAACTTTACCTCTAAGTTAATTACTTATTTATTATTATTAATAATAATAAACTTGTAATTTAATGGATAAAATATATAAATACGAATTATAAAATAAAAGTTCAATTCTTTTCAAGTTTATTTTATTTATTAGCGAAATAGAGCATAAGGAAAGTTCGTCGGATTCATGCTCCGAAGGTAATCGGTTCAATTCCGTTTTTCGCTTATATTATTTTAATAAATTAATTTAAAATTTTTAATATTAAATAAATAATTAAATATATATAATAAATTTAAAAGGATGTCTATTACTTTTATTATTGAAGAAAGACGTTAGATATATTAACGAAATTTTTATAATAATTAATAAATATATATATCTTAATTTATTATATTTTTATTATAAAAGTATCTGAATAAAATATTTTTTTTATATAAATATTTATTTAAATTTACTTAAGGAATTGAATCATCTTAGTACTTAAAGGAATATAAAGTAATAACGATTTTCATAGTAGTGGTGAACGAACTGAAATATTTAAAACATTCTATATGTAAAATTTTAATAAAGTAACATAAAAATATATTTTGTGTAAATATTATTTATTATATATAATAAGGATCACCTTATAAAATTTAATATAATAAAAGTTTATAGAGAATAGTACCGTGAGGGAAAGATGAAAAGGATTTTGAAAAAATAGTGAAATAGAACCTGAATTTTAAATTTAATAAATTATAATAAAATTAATTATAATTTTATTATATTCTTGTTGAAGAAAGAATTAGCAAGTTATAATAAATAGTATATTAATTAGGTTAAATATTTTATGAAGCCAAAGTGTAATCGAGTTTATTAATTTTAATAGGCAATATTATATATTATTTATTATAGACCCGAAATCAAATGATCTAATTATATTTAAAATAAAATTTAAATAATATTAAATTGTAGTTTGAATTGATTACTGTTGCAAAAGTATCAAATAAAATATAATTAGCGGTGAAATGCCAATCGAATTTGAAGATAGCTGGTTCTCTTTGAAATATATGTAAGTATAGTATTTATATATAAATGAATGTAAAACTCTTTAATTATTAAATTAATTATAATAATTAATATTAATAATAATAATTTAAGAATTTCATTTAGTAAAATATATATTATATTAGAAAATAAGGGATAAGCTTTATTTTCAAAAGGGAAACAGCCCTAATTATAAATTAAGATTTTTAAATATTAATTAAGTTTTAAAAAGAATATGAAATTATTTAAATAATTAAAAAGTAAATTTAGAAGCGGTTATCTTTTAAAGAGTGCGTAAAAGCTCATTAATTTAGTAATTTCAATTCGAAAATAATCGAAAATAAATTAATTATCGATATTATAAAATTTAATAATAATATATTAAATTGGTAAAAGAGCGTTTTGATAAATATTATTTATATGAAAATTAAAATAATAAAATCAAAAGTGATAATGCTAATTTGAGTAATGTAAATATTGGTAAAAATCCAATACTTCTATAATTTAAGGTTTCCTATTTAAAATTATTTTTAATAGGGTTAGTCGAATCTTAAAATGAGATGAAATGTGTAATTGATAGGTAATAAGTTAATATTCTTATACTATATAATATTTATATATTAAGACTAATATAATAAAATAATTATTATATTATATAAAAATTAAATATATATATATTATTATATATTCGTACCGTAAACTGACACTAGTAAATAAATATATATTATTAAGAAGTTGAGATAATTTTTTTTAAGGAACTCGGCAAATTTATCTTGTAACTTAGGGATAAAAGATACTTTTTTAGTTGAAAATAATAGATTTAAGCGACTGTTTAACAAAAACACAAATCTTTGCTAAATTGAAAGATGATGTATAAAGATTGACATCTGCCCAGTGCTATTATGTTAAAATATATATGTAATAAAATTATAATATATATATAAGCTATAGTAAACGGCGGCTGTATCTATAACGGTCCAAAGGTAGCGAAATTCCTTGTCGGGTAAGTTCCGACCTGCATGAGTGATGTAACGACTTAAATGCTGTCTTAAAAAAAATCTTAATGAAATAAAAATATCTGTGAAGATGCAGATTTCTTATATTAGGACAGAAAGACCCTATGAAGCTTTACTATTAATAAGTATTGAAAATATATATATAAAACATAGTATAAATGGGAAATTAAAATATTATTTTTTCGGAAATAATGTAATTATAAATGAAATACCATTTTTTATATATATAAATTCTTATAATAATTTTATAACAAATGTTTAGACAATATTTATGAGATAGTTTGACTGGGGCGGTCTCCTCCTATATAAAAACGGAGGTGTACAATGTTATATTTATTATATAAAGATATATATATAATTAACTGTTAGATTTACAAATCAAACAGAGATTAATGTCGGTCTTAATGATCCGATAATTTTTAGTGATAAAATTATCGCTTAACGGATAAAAGTTACTCTAGGGATAACAGGCTAATCTTTTCCGAGAGTCCATATTGACGAAAAGGTTTGGCACCTCGATGTCGGCTTATCGCATCCTAAAGCAGTAGTATGTTTTAAGGGTAAGTCTGTTCGCCTATTAAAGCGATACGTGAGCTGGGTTCAGAACGTCGTGAGACAGTTCGGTCCATATCTAATATAAGTGTTAGAATATTGAAATTATTTTTTTTAGTACGAGAGGATCGAAAAAATTATACCTATGATATATCAATTATTATTTATTGTAATGTTGAGTAGTTAAGTATAAAATTTTAATTGTTGAAATAATATAAATAAAAAAATTTAATTAAAAATAATATTCTAATCATATATATGAATAAAACAATAATTAGAAAAATTATTTTATAGGATTAATATGTATTTATAGTAATATATTTAGTATATAATCCCTAATAAGTTGAATATTTAATTATGGTTTATTTATTTGCTAAAGTAGCTTAATTGGTAAAGCAACTGATTTGTAATCAGTAGATTATGAGTTCAAATCTCACCATTAGCTTGTATTATTTATTGTATATAATTATTATGATAAAATATGACATTTAAACAATTATTAAATATTTATAATTTAAATTATAAATATCAATATAAAAATAAAATAAATTTATATTTAATAAGAAATGGATTAAATAAAAATTTAATAAAAAATTTATCTAATAATATATATTTATATTTATTTATATATAAATTTAAAATTTATTCTTTAAAAATATTAAATATATTTAGATTTCCAGATTGGAGTTTTTTTGATTGTCCTAATATAAATTATGATAATATAATTTATTATTCTTCTATATTAAAAGATAATAATTTAATATTTTATTTAAAAAAAAATTTAAATATTAATTTTTTAGATTCTATAGTTATAAAAAATAATTCTATAGATATTATTTTTGATAGTATATCTATATTACATACAACACAATATTTTTTAAAAAAATTTGGTATAATATTTTCTCCTTTATTTGATATTATATATAAATATCCATTATTAATAAAAAAATATTTAGGAACTGTAGTATCTTATAAAGATAATTTTTTTGCAAATATAAATTCAATTATTTTCAGTGAAGGTTCTTTTTGTTATATTCCAAAATATATAAAATGTAATTTTAATTTATCTACTTATTTTAAAACTAATTCATATGATTTTGCTCAATTTGAACGTACTTTATTAATAATTAATGAATATTCATATGTAATATATTTAGAAGGATGTATAGCTCCTATATATAAAGAATCTCAATTACATGTAGCAATAGTAGAAATAATTGTAAAAAATTATAGTTATGTTAAATATTATACTTTACAAAATTGGTATAGAGGTGATTATTTAGGAAATGGTGGATTATATAATTTTACAACTAAACGTGGTATATGTTTTTATTTTTCTAAATTAGATTGGATACAAATAGAAATAGGATCTATAATAACATGGAAGTATCCATCTACAATATTGAAAGGTGATTTTTCAATTAGTAATTTTTATTCAATATCTTTTATATCTTGTATGCAAATAGCTGATACAGGTAGTAAAATGTATCATATAGGATCATATACTAAAAGTTATATAATTTCTAAAAGTATTTCTTTAAATAATTCTTTAAATATATTTAGAGGATTAGTATATATTAAACCAAATTCTTATAAATCATATAATTATACTGAATGTAATTCTTTAATATTTGGAAATAATTCTTTAACAATTACTATTCCTTATATTAAAAATTATAATTATACTAGTTATATAAAACAAGAAGCTTATATTTCAAAAATTGAAATTATATATTTATTTTTATTAATGCAACGTGGTTTAAGTATTTCAGAATCTATTTCTTTATTAGTTATAGGTTTTTGTTCTGAAGTTTATAATAAATTACCTTTTGAATTTAATTTAGAAATTCCTATGTTATTTTCTTTAAAAATTAAAGATATATTTAAATGAATACATTTAATAAAAATTTATATATTAATAAATATAAAAAATTATTAAAATATTATAAGAATAATATTAAAATTAAATATATTTTATATAGAAAAAATATTTTAATTTTAAAAAAATTAAGATATTTAAATATAATTTAAAATTTTAAAATGAAATTAAATATAATTAAATATTATTATATAAAAAATAAAAAATTGATATTTAATAATATTAATAAAAATTTTATTTTTAAAAAATATATAATTATTAAATTATTTTTTTATGAATATATTAATAATAAATTAAAAATTTTTAATTTTAAAGGAATTTTTATTAATAATAATAGTAATAATAATATTATTTTATTAAAATATAATAATAATGATATATTATTTTTATATTTTTATTTAAATATATTTAATTTAATTACTATTTTAAAATTAGGAAAATTAAATTTAAACAAAATAAAATTTTTAATATGATATATTTATTATATCCTAATTTTCAAAAAAATAATTATATTATTTCTAATTTATATTTAATATTAATATTTGAAATTTTATATAATTTAAAATATTATATAATTATTTTAAATAATTTAAATAATAATGATGTATTTAATATAATTTATTTTAATATTATTACTATAATAACTAATATAAATATAAATTCTATAGATACTATTCAAAATATTAATAATTTATTAAAAATAATTTTAAGTTTAAAATTAAATTTTAAGTATTTAAATAAACAATTAAAATTAAATATAATATTATTTATGTTACCATTAATAATAAATAATAATATTATATTAAATGGATTATTTAAAACTTGTATTCAATTGTTTAAAAAAAATAATAAAATTTTTATTATAAAATATAAAAAAAATAATAAAAATATATTTTATATTTATATATATTTAAATATATATTTAAAAATAATTTTAGAATTTAAAAATAATTTAGAAATATATTTTTATTTTAATAATTTTAAATTTAATTTTATTATTTTATTATTATATTTAAATAATATATTTATAAATAAAAAAATTTTTATATTTATTAAAAATTATTTTATTTTAAAAAAGATAATTATATATAATTATTTAAAATTTATATATAATAATATTAATAGTAAAAAAATTATTTTATTAAAATTATTTATAATAAAAATATATAATATAAATAATAATTATATTTATAATAAAATATTTATAAATATATTTAAAATATTATTTTCTATTAAAATAAATTATACTTATTATATTAATTATATTATTAATAATATTTATAATAAAAAATTTTATTCTATAATAGATATTTTATCTACTCAATGTAAAAATTATTTAATAATTTTACAAAATCAATTATTAAATTTTAAAAATAATTTAAATATAAAATTATTATTAAAAAATAAAAAATATATTAATATTATATTAGAAAAAATAAATATAAATCCTTTAATACAATATTCAGATCAAATAAATAATTTGTCTGAAATAAATCAAAAATTTAAAATAAATATGATTACAACAAGTTTAAATTCAAAATTTATTTTAAATAATGATATAAGAGAATTATCTAGAAATATATTAGGATATATTAGTTTAATAAATACAAATGAAGGGTTAACTTGTGGTTTAGTTAATTATTTAACTACAAATGTTTTTTTAAATTTAAATTTTAAATTTATATTATATTATAAATATTTATTTTATAATAAATATAATTATAAATTAATATTAGATATATTTAATAAAAATTTTTATAATATACAATTTAATAATATATATTTAAAAAAAAATAAAAATTTTAATAAAACAATTATTTTGACTATACATAAAAATACATTTAAAATAAACAATATTATAAAAAATTCTATATATATACCATTTAATTATTTATTATCATTTATAGAAAATTTAATTCCTTTTATACATTATAACGATTCAACTAGAAATTTAATGAGTATAAAAATGCATACTCAAATAGTACCTATATTATACCCTAATTTAAGTAATATAATTACTAATTATAATTATATTATTAATAAATATTTAAATTATTTAATTATTTCATATCAAGAGGGTATAATATTATATGTTTCTAATATAAAAATAATAATTAGAGATATTTTTAATAGAAAAATTATATATTATTTAACTAATTATAAAAAATTTAATCAAAATATTTTATTAATTTATAAACCTATTGTATGGGTAGGTGAAAAAATAAATATTGGTCAAATATTAGCTGTAAATTCTAATTTATTATATAGTGAATATAGTTTAGGTAATAATTTATTAGTAGGTTATGGTTCTTATTTAGGATATGAATATGAAGATGCTGTTATTATAAATAAAAAAATTTTATATAATAATTTATATACTTCATTACATTTTAATATATATGAAATATCTTTAAATATAATTAATAATATTCCTGAAATATGTAGTATTAATTTATCTAAAATGTATTATAAAAATAAAAAATATTTAGATAAATATGGTATTATAAAAGAAGGAACATTTATTTCAATTAATAGTATTTTAGTATCTAAATTAATATTAATACCTTTTATTTTTAATAATAAAAATTTAGTTAATATTATTAATTTTTTATTTGGAAATAAATTAAGAATTTTTAAAAATAAACCTATAATTTCTACAATATATGATATAGGTAGAGTTATTAAAATAGAAATTATTCCATATTTTTTATATAAAAAATTAAAAAATATTAATTCTTATTTAAAAATTAGAATATATATAGGTATACAAAAATATTTACAATTAGGTGATAAAATTTGTAATAGACATGGTCATAAAGGAGTTATTTCTTATATAAATGAAATTAATGATATGCCTTATTTAAATAATAAAATACAACCAGATTTATTTATTAGTTCTATTGGAATTCCATCAAGAATTAATATAGGACAATTATTTGAAGGTATTTATGGATTAAATAGTTTATATACTAATTATAGATATATTATTTCAAATAATTTAAATAAAAATTATTATAATAATTATATGAATATTTTCAATTATTATAAATATAATTATACTAATAATTTTAATATAATTAAGCAATCTTATAATTATAATAAATATTTTTTAAAAAATCCTTTTACAGGTCATTTAATAAATAATAGTATTTGTTTAAATAATATTTATTATTATAAATTAATACACATGATTAAAGATAAATTTAGATATAGATTTATAGGATTATATTCAGAATTAACTCAACAACCTATAAAAGGAAATACTAAACAAGGTGGACAAAGATTTGGTGAAATGGAAGTTTGGGCTTTAGAAGCTTTTGGTTCTTCATTTTTATTTAAAGAATTTTTTACATATAAATCTGATGATATTAAAAGTAGAAAAATGTTAAAAAATTATTTATTTAATAATAATAAAATAAAAACTACATATATATCAGAAACTTTTAAATTAATTTTAAAAGAATTACAAAGTTTAGCTATTAATATAGAAACATTTTGTATATTTAATTCTAATAATATATTAGAAAATATACCTATTAATATAATATATTAAATATGATTATTAATAATAATATTAATTTTATAGGATTAAAATTAAATATTTTAAATCCTAAACAAATAATAAAATGGTCTTCATTATTTTATGATAATAAAGTTATTATAGGAGAAGTATTAATACCTAATACTATAAATTTTAATACAGGATTGCCAATTTTAAATGGATTATTTTGTGAGAAAATATTTGATTATATGTATATATGGAATTGTAATTGTAATAATAAAATGTATAATATAAATAATTTTTCATATTTTTTATATTGTTCATATTGTAAAAATAAATTAAAAATTAATATTAATAGAAAATACAAGTTAGGATTTATATTTTTAAATATACCTATTTTACATTTATGGTATTTAACTGGACCTTTAAAAATAGCTTCTTTATTATTAAATAAAAATATTAATTATTTAAAATTTTTAATTTATTATAAATATTTCTTTAATAATATAAAATATAAACAATATTTTAATTATAATAAATTTTTTTTTAATTTTAATTTTTATAAAAAAAAATATAATAATATAATTCAATATTTATTTTCTCATAATATTTTATATAAAAAATTAAAAAAATTAAATTTATTAACAGAATTATTAAATAATAAAGAATTATTATTAATTAATATAAAAAATAAAAATAATATATATAAAAAAATAAACATATTAAATTTATTAATTATTAATAATATAAAACCTAATTGGATTTTTTTAGATTTATTACCCATATTACCTGCTGGATTAAGACCTTATTTTTTTATAAATAATAATACTTATATAATATCTACTATAAATGAAAATTATAGATTAATAATTTTAAAAAATAATAAATTAAAATATTGGTTATATTTACGTAATAATATTTTTTTTATTTTTGAAATTATAGAAAAACGTTTATTACAACAATTAATTGATTATTTATTAAATAATAAATTAATTTTAAAAAATAATAACACATTTTTTAATTTTAATAAAATATTTCAAGGAAAATATAGTACTATTAAATATAATTTATTAGGTAAAAGAGTAGATTTTTCAGGTAGATCTGTTATTACTGTAAGTCCTAATATAATATATGGTAATATTGGATTACCTTATTATATAAGTATAAATTTATATAAACCTTTTTTAATAAATATTTTAAAATATAATATTAAATTAAATATTATATTTAAAAGTTTATTAATAAATAAAAATTTATTTATAATTCAAAAATTTTTAAATAAATTATTACAAAATCAATCTATTATTGTTAATAGAGCTCCTACATTACATAGAATGAATTTACAATCTTTTAAACCTATTTTAACAGAAGGATATTCAATTAAATTTTATCCTTTAGGATGTTCAAGTTTTAATGCAGATTTTGATGGAGATCAAATGTCAATTTTTTTACCATTAATAAAAACATCAAAATTTGAATCTAATTTAAATTTAAATTTTGATAAAAATATAATTTCACCTTCTAATAATAAAAATTTATTTAAAAATTTACAATATTATAAATTAGGAATTAATACATTATTATTTTTAAATTATAATAAATTATTTAATGTTTTTTATTTTAATTCAATTGAAAAAATTTATGAATATTATAATAATAATGTATTATCATTATTTAATATAATTTGGATAAAATATATAAATAATAATAACATATTTTATATATTAACTACAGTTAATAGAATAATTATAAATTTATATATATATATATATTAATAAATATAATTATATTATGTATTTTTATTTTTTAGATAAATATAATTTAAAAATTTTGGAACAAAAATTATTAATATTATTTAAATATAATATAAGTTCTAAAATATTACATGAATTATTATATTTAGGATTTGAATATTGTTTTATATATAATTATTCTTTAAATATTAAAGATTTTTCAAATTTTATATATTTATTAATATTATATAAAAATAAAATTAATTATATATATAATAATAAATATTATGAAATTAATTATAATTATTTAAATATATTTTTTAATAATTATTATTATTTAAAAATTATTAATAAAATGCAAAACATATTAAATAATAATTTATATAAAAAAATTAATCCTATATATTCTAATTTATATTTATTTTTTAATAATAAAATAAAAATAAAATATTCTCAATTACAACAATTAATTGGTTATAAAGGATATATTTCAAATATAAAAGGAATTATTTATGAAAAACCAGTTATTAATAATTTTATAAATGAATTAAATATATATGAATATATATTATCTTGTTACGGATCTAAAAAAGGAATAATTGATACTGCTTTAAAAACTGCAGATTCAGGGTATTTAACTAAGCGTTTAGTTAATATAACTAATAATTTTATAATAAAAGAATTAAATTGTAAATCTCCTTTTTTATTTAAATATTCATGTAATTTAGATATATATGGTAATATAATTTTACCTATTAATATATTAAAATTTAAAATTTTAAAAAATAATATTGTAAATATAAATACTGGAAATTTTATTAATATAAAAAATATTTATATAACTAAATATATATTAAATAAATTATTAAATTTATCATATAATATTTATATTAATTTATATATAAAATCAATATATTTATGTTCAATATTTAATAATATTTGTAATAATTGTTTAAATTATAAACAATTATATAAATATAATTTAGGTCAACATATAGGAGTTATATCTAGTGAAGCAATAAGTGAACCTAGTACTCAAATGGTATTAAGAACGTTTCATGTAAGTTCTATTTTAAATAAGAATTTAAATTATACTATTTTAAATGAATATTTTATTTATAAATTATATTTTTATAAGTTTAATATAAAAAAAATATTTAAATTAGTATATAATTTTAAAAATTTTAATAACAGTAGAAATAATTTAATATTTTTAATTAACAAATTATTAATTAATAATAATTTTAAAAAATTTTATAATATAAAGTATATATTATTAAATCAATTTATTAAATTAAATTTTATTAAAAATTCTATTTCTAAAGATTTTAAATTTAATTTAAATAATATTATAGTAAAAAATTTTAATAATATATTTAAATATTATAATAATAATATAATTCAATTATTAATTAAAAATTTATATAATAAATGGGTAATATATAATATATATACATATTATTTTTATTATAATTATATTAAATTATATCATATTTTTAAAAAGGGAATTATTTATAATGTAAATAAAAATAAAAAATATAATATAATATTTTTTTTAAAAGGTAATATTAATTTTTTTTCATATTATTATTTTATATATAATAATATTTTTTATTCAAATTTTTTATATAGTAGTTAAAATAAAAATGTATAATAATATAAATAATATATTAAATTTAAATATATTGGAAAAAAATTATTTAAATTATATGTATTATTATAAATATTATAATATAAAATATTATAAATATAATAATAATTTATATTATATATTTTTGGATAAATTTTATAATAATATTATAATTTTAAAAAAAATAAAAAAATTATATTTAATTAATGTAAATAAATTATTATTTTTTATAAAAAAAAAAAAATTTTTATTTTTATATGAAATAATTAAATATAATTGGTATAAATATTTATTATTAAATAATAATTATAATTTATTTATTATTTGTAATAATTATATAAAATATTTATATAAGTATAATATAAAATTAAATTTATATATAATAAAAAATTTATATAATATAAATAATAATTTAATACATAATAATATTATTTATAAAAATAATTATAATATATATAATAATCAAGTTAATTATTATCAATATAAATATTTTAATTTATTTATAAATAATAATTTTTATAATAAGATTTATTATAATTATAATAATAATAATATTTTTAATATATATTTAAGTGATATTACAATAGGATTACAATCAATTAACATAATTTTTGAAAATAAAAATATAATAAATAATATATCTTTTATTTCTAATAATATTTTTGTTATTTTTTATATTAGATATTATAATTATTTAAATAATATAATATATATATATAATATATGTAATAAATATAAAATTAAATATTTTAGTTATAAATTAAATTTTTATTCATATATTTTTGAAGATATAAGCTCTATAATATATAGTGGATATTCATTAAATACTGATTTTTATTGTATAAATAAAAATTTAAAATATTATTTCAATTATTTATTAAAAAATATTAATATTTATCAATCTGCTAAAAGTTCATTTATATATATATATAATATTTTATTAGAATCTATTATAAAACAATATAGTTATCAAAATATTTATTTACCTTCAATTTATTTTGAACTTGTAATTAAAAAAATGTTATCATGTATAAAAATAATATCTAATAATTTTAAAATATTTAAATATAATGATATTATACCATTATATTTAATTAATATAATTAATTATTCTTTAAATTTAAATAATATTTATATTTATAAATATGAACCTATTATTTTAGGAATTACTAAATCTATTTTAGCTAATTCAGGATTTTTAACTAATATAAGTTTTCAAAATACATTTAAAATAATAAATTTAAATATTTTAAATAATAAAATAGATTGGTTAATAGATATAAAATCTAAGATTATAATGACTGATTTATTACCTGTAGGTAATGGATGGTATAGATATTTAACATTATAAAAATGTTTATAAATTAAATAATGTTTATTACTTTTAAAAATTTATTAAAATCTAATATTTATATTGGAAATAATTTTCAAAATATTCATTTTAATAATTATAAATTTATTTATAAAATAAAATATAATAATTGTATATTAAATTTTACTTTAATAGCTTTATATTTATATAAATTATATATATATATTTATAATATATTTTTATTAAATCAAAAAATTTTATTTATAAATAATAATAATAATTTAATGTTAAATTTTATTATTAAAATATGTAATTTAACAAATAATTTTTATATTATTAAATGGATACCTGGATTATTAACTAATTGGAGTATTTTTAAAAAAAAAATTATAATTTATATATGGTTATATAAATTACTTAAAAATAAATATTTAATAAATATAATATCTAAAAAATGTTTAATTAAATTAAATATTATTTATAATAAATTAAATAATAAATTTAAAGGAATTAAATATATGTTAAATATACCAAAATATATTTTTTTAACAAATTTTAATAATGATTTAATTTTAAATGAAATTTTAAAATTAAAATTAATTTTAATTAGTTTTATAAATTTAAGTTTAGATTCAAATATTATTAATATTAAAATTTTGGGAAATTATAATAATTATAAATCTTTAAAATTAATATATCAAATAATTTATACATCTATAATACATAGTAAAATTAAAAATATGTAAAAATATTTTTAATTAAATATATATTATGATAATTTATTTTATAATATAATAATATATACCAAAAATTTATTATTTTAATTAGTAATAAATTATATTTATTAGATATTATATATAATAATTTAATATTTTTATAATTATAATTAATTTTATTATATATATAATTATTTGAATTTTTACTTTTAAATATAATATTTAAATATTTAATATATATTTTTTTATTTATATTATATTTTATTATATTTATATTTTTAAATTTTTTTAATAATAAATTTTTTTTTAATTTTGAATATAAATTAAATATCATTTTTTATTAAATAATATTTTATATTAAAAAGAGAAAATGGGATTTGAACCCATGAAATATTTAAATATTTTTTTGATCTCAAATCAAATACAATAAACCACTCTGTCATTTCTCTTATATTATTTTTTATTTTATATAATAAAATTTTTAATAAATTTTTATTTAAAATATAATTATATTTTAAATATTTTAATAATTTATAATACATACAAGAAATAATATTTAATTTAGGATTATAAATACCTAATTTAATAATTTTATAATTTTCTATTAATATAATTTTATATGTTTTATATTTTGTTTTATTTGATTTTGAATATAGAAAAATATTATTAATCATAATTATAATTATTTATTTATATTAAATACAAATAATGGAAATTGAATCCATATCATTAATTTGGAAAATTAATATTTTACCTATTAAACTATATTTGTTAAAAATTTATAATAAATAAATGTCATAATTTAAATTATAATATTTATTTAAATAATAATATAAAATATATTTATTCTTTGAAAAATAAGTTTTATTATAAATTAATATTAAATCACTTATAGATTTATCAAATATTAATTCTAAAATTCTTTTTAAAGGACGAGCACCATATAAAGGATTATATGATAATTTTGTTATAATATATTTAATATTATTATTTATATGTACTAAAATATTTAATTTATTTAAATATAATTTTATTTGCAATTCTTTAATAAATTTATCAAATATTAATAATAAATTATTTATATTTAAAGGGTTAAATATTAATATATTTGTTAATCTATTTAATAATTCAGGTTTAAAAAATTTATTAATACTTAATTTAATATTTTTTTCAATTTCTTTTAAATCTAATTCTGATAAATAATTTTTATTTTTAAAATAAATATCATAATTTTTAGGACATCCTAAATTACTAGTTAATAAAATAATTGTATTAGTAAAATCTATTAATTTACCTGTAGTATCTGTTAATCTTCCTTCATCTAATATTTGTAACATTATATTATATATATCAGGATGAGCTTTTTCTATTTCATCAAATAAAATTATTGAATTAGGTTTTTTAAAAACTTGTTCTGTTAATTGTCCTCCTTCTGAATAACCTATATAACCTGGAGGTGAACCAATTAATCTTGAAATTGAATGTTTTTCCATATATTCACTCATATCAAATCTTATTAATTCTTTTTCTGAACCAAATAATTGTTTAGCTAATATTTTAGCAAGTTCTGTTTTACCTGTACCACTAGGTCCACATAAAATCCAACTACCAATAGGTTTATTTTTTGTTTTTAATCCTATTAAATTTTGTTTAATTGAAGGTAATATTTTATTAAATATATGATTTTGACCATATATATTTTTATGTAAATGAATTTTTAATTGATTAAAATTATAATTAGTTATTTTATTATTTTTAAATAATATAGTTTTTGATATATTTAAATAATCTGATATTGAATTTTTAATATCTTCAATAGATAATTTATTATTATTTATATTATTAATTGTAGAATTATTAGTAAATAAATAATTAAAATTTAGATTATTAAATTTATTATTTATTAAATATTTTTTTGAACATAAATTTTCTAATAATATTAAAGGTGTTATAGGCAAAATAGTATTTTTTATATATATTTTACTTAAATTTATTAATTTATATATTATATAATTATTAATATTTATATTATATTTATATATATATTCATTAATATTATTTTTAATTATTATAAAAGTTTGTAATATTGATAATTCTTTAATTTTTATTTTATAAAATAAATTATCTAAAATTAAATTATATTTAAAATATAAATTATATTTATTTTTATTAATTATAATTATAATATGAATATTATAATTATTTATTTTATTTAATAATAAATTTAAATAATATAATTTATCATTATTATTATTTATATCATCATTATAAAATAATTCTATATTTTTTATGATTAAAATTAATTTATATTTACTATTAAAAAAATATTTAGATAAATTCAATATTTTTAATATTAAATATTGAATATCATAATTAAATATATCATTTAATACCCATATTTCAGTATTTTGTAAATAAACAGGAATAATTTTATTTTGTATATTAATATTTAATATTTGTAAAAATGATAATATATTTTCTTCTATACCTATTATTATAATATGTTTTTTTATTTTTACATTTAATATTTGTAATAATTTTAAATATTGTTTTTTATAAAAATTTAAATTAAATATATATTTTATATTTAAATTATTATAAGCTATTTCATTTAATTTGTATTTTATAATATTAGGAAATATATTTTTATTTATGAAATTATAATTTAAATTTTTAAAATTTATATTTAAATATTTAAATAAGTAATTTATATCATTATTGTTTTCATCTAATAATAATAATAATAAATTAAAAGAATTTATTTTAAAATTAAATTTATTTAATTTTATTATTATATTAATTGTATTATTAGAAAATATTATATTAGTAATATTTTTATTTGTATATTTATATTTATTTAATAAAGATTTAATTAATTTTTCATTTATTAAATTTATATTTATATTTAATAATTTAGTACATATATTATTTGTTAATAATAAACTTAACATTAAATGAATAGGCATTATAAAATAATTATTATATTTTAATGCTAAATATTCTGCTTTAATAAAAATTATTATTAATTCTTTAGTATTATAAATTTTATTTAAAATCATGAGTTTTTTTATATGTAATTTTTTATATTATTATATATTATATTTAATAATTGATATATATTATAAAATAATAATTGATTTTTTTTATATAATAATATTTTATATATTAATATAATTTTATTTATAATTTTTAAAAATTTTTTATATAAATTAAATATTGTATAATTATATATAATTTTAAATGTTTTATTTGAATATATATATATTATAAATATATTTATATTATAATTATTTAAATATTCTGTAATTAATTTATTTAAAAAATTTATATTTATATTATATAATTTAAATTTTAAATTTAAAATAGGATTTAAATTTGTCTTTATATTTTTTATTAAAAATTTACATTTATATATAATAGCCATCTTTATAATTTTCTATAATATTTAATATTATATACATGTCTTAAAGGATTTGAACCTTTATTTATAAATTTTGGAGATTTATATTTTAACATTAAATTAAAGACATAATTTGAATTATTTATATGAATAAAGAGAATTAAACTCTTATAACAATTTTGGTAAAATTGTATTTTATCATTAAATTATATTCATATAATTTTATTTAGAATAATAGGATTTGAACCTATATTAATGAAATCAAAATTCATTACCTTAACCATTTGGTTATATTCTATTATTATAAAATAATAAGTCATTATAGCTCAATGGTAGAGCAATGGATTGAAGATCCATGTGTTATCAGTTCAAATCTGATTTTTGACATAAATTTAATAATAAAATTATAAATAAAAAATTTATTAAATATTTATATTTATTGTATATTATTTTATTATATATATTTTTTTTATTTATTAATAAAAATATTAAAATAATTATATATATCCAAATAAATAAACGATAATAAAATATATTAAAATGTTTTATAATTCTAAATATTTTTTTTATTAAAATTTTATTTAATAAATTATTATTATATTTTATCATTATATATTTTATTATTAATTAATAATATTTGTTATAATACCTGCACCTATAGTTTTACCTCCTTCTCTAATAGAAAATTTCATATTTAAAGTTAATACTATATAATGTTTTAATTCAATATATAATGTTAATTTATCTCCAGGTATAGCAATTTTTTGATTAATATTATTAGAATATATATTTTTTATTTCTCCTGTAACATCTACTGTACGAATAAAAAATTGAGGTTTATATCCAATTCCAAAAGGTTTATGACGTCCTCCTTCTTCTTGTGTTAAAATATAAGTTTCAGATATAAAAAATTTTGATACTTTTAATTTATTAGGTTTTGATAAAATCATACCTCTTTTTATTTCTTTTTTTTGAATATTTCTTAATAAAATACCTACATTATCTCCAGATTGAGCTTGATTTAATTGTTTTTTGAACATTTCTAAACCTATAACTGTAGTTATAATAGAAGATTTTTCAAATTTTAAAATTTCAATTTCTTCATTTAAATTAATACATCCTTGTTCAATTTTACCTGTAACAACAGTACCTCTTCCTGTAATTGAAAATATATCTTCTATAGGCATTAAAAAATCATCATTAATTTTTCTAGTAGATATTTTAATATTATCTATTTCATTAATTAAATTAATTAATTTTTGTATCCATATATTAGATTTTATTAATTCATAATTTTTATTTTTTTGTATAATATTTATTACATTTAATGCAGATCCAGTTAATATTTTAATATAATTTAAATCAAAATTATATTTAATTAATAATTCATTAATTTCTAATTTTATAAAATCAATTAATTCTATATCATCACATAAATCTTCTTTATTTAAAAAAATAATAATATCTTTAATTCCTATTTGTTTTATCAATAATAAATGTTCATATGTTTGAGGCATTATACCATCTATTATAGAAATTACTAAAATAGCAATATCCATTTGTGTAGCTCCTATTATCATATTTTTAATATAATCAGCATGTCCTGGACAATCTATATGAGCACAATGTTTTGTAAAAGTTTCATATTCTATATGTGTTGTATTAATTGTAATTCCTCTTATTTTTTCTTCAGGAGCAGAATCTATATCAGAATAATTATATTTTTTTGATAACCCTTGTATATTTAATAAATAAGATATTGCAGTAGTTAATGTTGTTTTTCCATGATCTACATGACCTATAGTACCTAAATTTATATGTTGTTTATTTCTTAAAAATAATTTATTATTCATATGTATTTTTTATTAATAATATATATAAAATAAATAATAATATAATCCTTTTTAAATAATTTTAGATTTATTTAATAAATATATATATACTCTATTAGATATAAATTGTTTTATTAAATTTAATTTCATTTTATATAAATCACCTTCTTTATTATAACTTAAAATTATATATTTACAAATAATTTTATATAACATAATATTTTTATTCTTTATAATTTTAATAAATAATTTATATACATTAAATATAGATTGTTCATATGATATTATAATAGGTATATAATATTTAATAGTATTTATTTTTATTTTTAAAAAAGAAAATGGTAATAATAAATTTTTTATAGCTTTATTAAAAATAAATATACCAGATTTTTTAGTTATTTTTTTTAATAAATATAATATATATATTAATAATTTAATACTTTTATTTATATTTCCTTTTTTTAAATATATTTTTACAAAATATTTAAATATAATCATAATATAATTTATATTTTTTTTGTACCATATTTAGATCTTGAAGTTTTTCTATTTATAACCCCTATAGAATCTAAAGAACCTCTAATTATTTTATATTTAATACCTGGTAAATCTTTAACTCTACCTCCTTTAATTAATACAAAATTATGTTCTTGTATTGATTTTCCTTCACCCGGAATATAAGCTAATAATTCCTTATTATTTGATAATTTTATTTTTGCTACTTTTCTTAATGCAGAATTAGGTTTTTTAGGAGTTTTAATTAATATTTTTAATACTATACCTTTTTTTTGTGGACATTTATTTAATAAATAATTATTATTTTTTTTTTTATTCTTAAAATTTAATTTTTTTTTATTATATAATAATTTATTAATTGAAATCATTTTATTTTTAATTTAATATTTTTTTTTAGAAAATTTACATCCATTATAAGGGATAGAAGTTATATCAAATAATTTATAAATATTTAATTTTTTATTTTTATATTTTGTATTTAATAATAATTTTAATATATGTATTCTATAAAAATTAATTCCATTAAAAATTAAATTAATATTTAATAAATTTTTATTAATTAAATATTTTATTATATTTATAATTAAAATATTATTTGCTAATATAGTATTTTTCAATCTATTTTTAAATTGTTTAAAATGACCACAAGATATATTTTTTAAATTTTTAATATAAATATATGTATTTTTATATTTTTTATATTTAGAAATAGTTACTAATGTATTTTTTAATTTTAATTTAAAATATATAAATATTATATAATTATTATTTAAAATTATCATTGAGTTTGTTTATGTTTTTTATTTATACAAATAATATGTAATTTTTTAAAACGTTTAATTAATTTACACTTATTACATATTTTTTTTATAGAAGAACGTTTTTTCATTTTTTTATATTAAATTTTTTTATTTTATTAATAATTATATTATTTTTTTTTATTTTTAAAATTTTATGTAAATATATATTTAATCTATATAAACTTAATTTAATTTTTATTTTATTATTATAAATATTAAAAATATTTACATTATTTACACTTAATAATAAATTAATTTTATATAAATTTAATCCATATATATATTTTAATATATATATATATAAATTTTTATTTAATAAATATAATATCATATTTTTTTAAAAATTATTAAATAATACTAATAATAATTTATTTAATAAATTATATTTATTATTTATAATATTATAATATATAATAACTTTACAATTTAAATACCCTAAACATTCAAATAAATATTTAAATAATAAAAATTTTATATTTAAATCATTATAAATATTAAATTTTAACTTAATAAATAATTTATTAGAATTAAAATATATACATTTTAACTTATATACATTTAATAAAGAATATTTAAAATAATATATATTATTTAAACCATTAATTTTAGCTAATAAAATAGCTTTATTTATATTATAACTCTTACCTATTCCTATACCAATCCACCCACGTTTATTACCTATTAATAATAAAACTTTATATCTTTTAATTCTTCCTTTTTTTATAGTATATGAAACTTTTTTTATTTCAATAATTTTTTCTATAATATTATTATATATAATTTTATAATTATTCTTAATAACAATATTATTATATTTATAAATATAAAAATAAATATAATTATAATTATTATAATAAATAATATTATTATTATATAATTTATTTATAATATAATATAATTTTAAATATAAAATTATTATATAATATATTTTATATATATACTTTACATCATATTTAAATTTATTACTAAATAAAATAAATAAACTTCTTAATAAAATTAAAACATAATATAATATATAAAAATTATTTAATTTAATATTATTAATATTCATAATAAATATTCTTTTTTATTTTATTACTCTAATACCTAATTCTTTATATTTATTTATATATTGAAATGAATTTATTAATTTACCTAAAGAATTTAATATTAATAAATTATTACTATATAAATATATAATATTTTTAAATAAATTTAATTTATAAAATATTACATTAGGTAATTTTATAATTATTTTATGACTATATTTTAATTGAAATATTAATAAATTATAATTTTTAATACAATAAAATTTATAATTAATTCCTATAATATTTAATATCAATTTATATAAATTATTATTAATATTTAAAAATATATGTTCATACATTTTATATAATATGAAGTATATTTTATTAATATTATTAAAATATATATATATATTATTTATAATATATATATATTTTATTATTTCACTATTTTTATTATTAACTATAATATATATATAATCAAAATTTTTAAAATCAAAAATTAAATATATATTATTATTATAAATATAATTTAAAAAAATATATTTATTATTAAACATTATTATTTAAAAAATACAAAATATTAAAATACCCCCACTTTTATACTTTAAAGATAATAAATGTGTAATAAATTTATATTTAAAAGAATATAAAATTAATAATCCTTTAAAATATCTATAAAATTTTATAAAATTTATTAATTTGTTATAATTAATATAAAATATTTGATTATATTTTATATATATTTTAAAATAATTTATCTTTTTATTTTTATTTAAAATAATAAAAATAAAATATTTACTATCAATTTTAAAAATATAAAATTTTAATACATAATTATAATTATATAACAAAATTATAATACTATATATAATTTTACTAAATTTATAAAAAATAAATTTTTTTTTTAATTTTAAATTATATTTAAATTGATTTAAAAACTTTACAATCATTACTTAAATATATTTTATTTTTAATTTTTTTATATTAATATTTTTATTATATTTTATATATTTCAATATATAATTATTACTTTTAGTACCTACTGAAATTAAATTATTATTTAAAATTATAACAGCATTTTTATTAAATTTTATAGAATAATATATTTTTAAATTTAAAAATAATTTTTGTTGAACTAAAATACCTTTACATTTATCTGATTTTTTATATAAATTATTATTATATAATTTATACACAACACCTATAATTATATCTCCATATTTAGGTTTTTTACATTTATTTAACACATTAATATATTTAAATTTAAAAATTCCACTATTATCTATTACATCTAATAAACTATTTAAATATATCATAATATTTTAACTACTTTAAAATTACAATATTTACTTTTTTTATAATATTTAAATAATATATAATCATTTTTAACAATTTCATTTCTATTATCATAAACTGTAATAAATTTATTTATTAATTTTAATTTTTTATATTTAATATTATATCTATAAAAAGAAATACAAATCAATTTAATATTTTTATTTAAAATTTTTAATACATACCCTATTTTTATATTCATAAAATTTTATAAATTTTTTTTTATAAATTGTAATTTAAAAGGCAATTTATATGATAATATTTTAGTTATCATAAAAATTTCTTTTAATGAAATTTTACTTATTTCAAATAATAACTTATATTTTTTTACAATACCAACATATAACTCTATAGATCCCTTACCAGCACCCATTCTAGTTTTTAAAGATTTTTTAGTCAATGATTTATTACACTTTATACATATATTATATTTACCTATTTTTTTTATAAATTTATTTATTATAAATTTAGAAGTATCTAATTGATTTTTAGTAATAAAACCAGAATTTAAAGAAATTATACCCCAATATAAATTTAAAAATTTTAAATTAAAAATACCTTTTATTTTTCCTTTTTGAATTTTATTATTAAATAATATATTCATAATAATTTATATTTTAATTATTTAACCATATTTTTATACTTAAAATACCTTGTTTAGTATTTATAATATTATTTAAATATTTAATATTATTATTTAAAATATTTAAAGATATTATTCCATAAATGTAAATTTCTGTTTTAGTTTTTAAATTATTTTTAAACCTACCTGAAACTTTTATTTTTAACCCTTTAATATTATTATTATATTTTAAAAAATTATTATATATAAAATCAAATATTAATTTTAAAGATTTATATTTAATATAATATTTTTTTACATAAAACATTATTACATTAATATTATTATAATAATTATTAATATATTTAATTTTTAAATAACATATAAAATTATAAATATTATAATAATAATAATTAAAATAATTAAATAATATAAAAATATATTTTAAATTTATATAATTAAATAACAAAAATATTACTATAAATTTATTAATATAAAAATATATATTAATATTAATATAATAATTATATTTATAATCAAATACTCTATATAAATTATAATATAAAAAATATATTAATAATATATTAATTAAATAATATTTATTTTTATTAATATTAATATAAAAATTATTCAAATAATTTTTATAAATATTACTTCTAAATATCAAAGGATGAACTTTTTGTCCCATATTAATCTAAAATTAATTCTTTAATATTATTTTTTATAAATTTAGTATAAATAAAATTACCTATTTTTTTATATAACTTATATTTATTTATATAAATAGGTATAAATTTACATCCATTATATACTTTTAAATATATATTTAATAATTTTTTATAAATATATATATTTTTATTATATATTTTTAAAATAATATTTTTATTATTATTTTTATTTAAATTTTTAAATATATATTTATTATTTAATGATATTTTTAACCAATATAATTTAATCATATTTATTATTTTTTAGTTTTATATCCTTTTGAATGTAATCCTTTCTTAGAACAAGGATATTTACGTCCTATACTTGTTTTACCTTTTCCTCCTCCATGAGGATGATCACATACATTCATAGCTTTACCTCTAACATGTGACTTTTTATTATAATAAATATTATATCCAGCATTTTTTATTTTATATTTATTATAAAAAATATTACTATTAATTCCAATATAACAAAAACATGTATTAAGTATATATTTATATTGTTTAGAAGGTAGTTTAATATATACAAAATTTTTATAAAAAGTTAATATTTGAGCAAAAGTACCAGCAGATCTAGCAAAAATACCACCTTTATTATTTATAGAAATATTATATATATAAGTACCCAATTTACAATATTTTAATTGCAAATAACTTCCTTGTTTTATATTATTTATATTTGTTATATAATATATCGAATTTAATATATAATTATATTGTAAAATAATATATTTTTGTAAATGATTTAACATTAATGATAAATATAAAATACATCCTATATAATTATTTCTAAAATAATTCTTTAATTTTTTAAATAAAATTATTTTATAATTAAATTTAATATTATAATTATCATACCAAAAATCTATTAATTTATAATTATATTTTAATTTACCCCCTCCTTTATTTTTTATAGTTATATATCCTTTATTATTTTTTCCAAAATTTTTTAAATATTTATAAATATTATATTTTTTTAATTTTAAAATCATTTTTATCTAAAAGAAATATAATATTTTTTAAAAACTTTATTATTATTAATATTATTTATTTTTATAAATTTTTTATTAAATATATATTTTAAAATATATTTAATATCTAATTTTGTTAAATATTTATTTGTATAAATTATTATAAATTTATTAATAAAATTTACTTTATAAAATATATTATTTAAATATAAATTTAAAATAATTTCTTTCATAACATAATTATAATATAATTATATTTTATTAAATTTAATATAATATTACTATTAAAATTTAAAATTTGATTTAAATATATTATTAAATATCTATTTAAAATACCATTAAAATATATAATTTTATTAATTAAAAAATTTAAATTAAATACATTATTACTATAATAATTATACATATAATTTAAAAATTTTATCAAATCTTCTAATTTAATTATAATTATATTACTACGTTTATTTAATAATAAATATAAAAAAACTAATTTATATTTTAAATTATTATATTTAATAATTTTTTTAGTATAAAAAGGTCCAAAATTACAAGAACCTTGTTTACATATAGGTGATTTAAAATTTCTTAATCTAGATTTACCTAATCCTTTTTGAATTCTAATTTTTTTATTACTAAAATTTATTAAACTTTTATTTTTTGTATGTTTATATCTATTTTTATCATACAAAAAATAATATTTTAATATATAAACTAATAATTTACATGTTTTAATATAATTATTTAAATATAATTTTATAAAAAAATTATATTTATATTTAAAAATTATATTAAATATATTATTATTTATATTTAACATAATTATATTCATTTTTAATATTTATAAATACTATATTTAATAATTTTATTTCAGAAAAAAAGGATTTGAACCTATATTCTTCTATTTCCAAAATAGATATGTTACCATTACACTATATTCTGAATATAAAATTTATATATACTTTTAAGGAAAATCGAATTCCTATTTTCTTCTTGAAAAAAAGATGTCTTACCATTAAACGATAAAAGTATTTATGAATTACCTGAGATTTGAACTCAGAACCATTCGATTAAAAGTCGAGTACTCTACCAATTAAGCTAGTAATTCTAAAATAAACGAATTTAACGAGACTTGAACTCGTATTCTTTATTATGACAAAATAATATTTTTACCATTTAAACTATAAATTCTACTTAGAGAAAAAGGGATTCGAACCCTTGATATATAATTATTATATATAATAAATTAGCAATTTATAACTATAAACCACTCAGTCATTTCTCTATTATAATTAATATAAGTTAAATCAGATTTGAACTGATGTAGATATATAATCAATGGATTTACAGTCCATTCCTTTTAACCACTCAGGCATTAACTTTAATTTTTTAATTAAAATTATTTATGCATTTAAGTAGATTCGAACTACTGACGATCAATATATGAAAATGAATTATGAGTCCATTGCTTTCGACCTCTTAGCTATAAATGCTTTAATTTTAGAGATAAAGGGATTTGAACCCTTATAACTAAAAAAGTTAATGGATTTTCTTATTTAAATTTAGACTTTTTCTATATTTATATAAATATTATTAAGTCGTTTGAATATATTTTTTATATATTACAGAATTTATATGTATTTTATTTAATATTTTCTTATATAATATTATTATAATTAAATTTTATTAACTCATTATTATATATTAATAAAAAATATATATAAAGTCCATTGTGTATACCAAATTTCACCATATCTCTAAAATGATATTCAGATTTGAACTGAAATACAATAATTTGCAATTATTAACTTTACCTAATTAAGTTATATCATTAAATAATAAGATAAATAATGAGATTTGAACTCATATTTAAGAAACCACAATTCTTAACCTTAACCATTAGGTTATATTTATCATTAAAATTTTTAAATATAAAAAAAATTATTATATATATATAATATGTTATTTAATAAAATATTATTAACTATTTTAATTTTTAAATTATATATACATAATATAAAATTTTCATTATAACTATAAATTTTTATAAAATTATATTTATATAATTTAAATATATATAAATATATATTATATTTATAAATTAAATTTTTCAATATAATATATTTAATCTTACTATTAAAAAATATAATATCATTATTTTTTATATTTATATTATAATATTTAATATTAATATTATTTATATATATATTTTGAGATTTTATATAATATCTTGACTGTAATATTGTTTTAAAACATCCTATATTTACTAAAAATACATCTAATCTAGATTCTAATATATTTAATAATTTAAAATATATAACATATTTATAATTTTTTCTTATTTTGTTTATATAATATAAATATTGTTTATATGTTATACAATAATTATAACATATATATCTAATAAATTTTAATTTTAAATTATAATAAGTTTTATTATATAATATTTTATTATTATATAATTTATAATTATATTTACTTGAAAAATATAACAAAAAAGGTATATTTAATTTTTTTAATACTTTTATTTTAGAAATTAAAAATTTTATCATAATAATTATATACAATAAATAATACAAGCTAATGGTGAGATTTGAACTCATAATCTACTGATTACAAATCAGTTGCTTTACCAATTAAGCTACTTTAGCAAATAAATAAACCATAATTAAATATTCAACTTATTAGGGATTATATACTAAATATATTACTATAAATACATATTAATCCTATA